CTTCGAGAATGTATCACTTTGGGAATTCCAACGATTTGTTTAATCGATACAAATTGTGACCCGGATCTCGCAGATATTTCGATTCCAGCTAATGATGATGCTATAGCTTCAATCCGATTAATTCTTAACAAATTAGTATTTGCAATTTGTGAGGGTCGTTCTAGCTATATACGAAATTATTGATTAATAATAAGATAAATAAATTATTTGGTTTGGGGAACTCCATAGATTTATGGAATCGGTTACTATACTATTACTGAATCGCGCAAAAAAGAATAACCGGGGATATTATGTGATTAGTCGGTATTCAAAATATCAAATTTAAGTAGACAAGCCGAAAAAGAGATGGTTGAATCAAAATAATTCCTTTTAAAGTTATATTTCTTTCAGAGGGCAATATGAATGTTCTATTATGTTCCATCAACACATTAAAAAGATTATACGATATATCGGCTGTGGAAGTAGGCCAACATTTCTATTGGCAAATAGGGGGGTTCCAAGTCCATGCCCAAGTACTTATTACTTCTTGGGTTGTAATTGCTATTTTATTAGTTTCAGCCATTATAGCTGTTCGAAATCCACAAACCATTCCTACTGACGGTCAGAATTTCTTTGAATATGTCCTTGAATTCATTCGAGACGTGAGCAAAACTCAGATTGGAGAAGAATATGGTCCATGGGTTCCCTTTATTGGAACTATGTTTCTATTTATTTTTGTTTCTAATTGGTCAGGGGCTCTTTTGCCTTGGAAAATAATACAGTTACCTCATGGGGAGTTAGCTGCACCCACAAATGATATAAATACTACTGTTGCATTAGCTTTACTTACGTCGGTAGCATATTTCTATGCGGGTCTTTCAAAAAAAGGATTAGGTTATTTTGGTAAATACATCCAACCAACCCCAATCCTTTTACCGATTAACATCTTAGAAGATTTCACAAAACCCTTATCACTTAGTTTTCGACTTTTCGGAAATATATTAGCTGATGAATTAGTAGTTGTTGTTCTTGTTTCTTTAGTACCTTTAGTGGTTCCTATACCTGTCATGTTCCTTGGATTATTTACAAGCGGTATTCAAGCTCTTATTTTTGCAACTTTAGCTGCGGCTTATATAGGTGAATCTATGGAAGGCCATCATTGACTAGTTTTGAAATAATCTTTTTTTAGCTTAGCCCGCTGCAATCTATGTGCTGCTCAAAATAATCTACTTAAGGGAACAAAAATATAGAAAGAAATTTATAAAAAAGGGTTATCCAAAATAAGAAAATAAGAAAGATGCAAATAAAGTCTAAATAAAATAAGTATATCATTTAGTGTAAAAGGATTACCAGGGAATTGTAAAAAAAATAGGAAAGAGGTCCATCTAAAAGATCTTTTTCCTATTTTTGCTAAAAAGACTCTTTCTTTGACCAATTTATACTTCCCTTCAATGAATATTCTTTTTTTATTGTTTTGGATTGTTTTGTTCATTCAATTATAACATTTATAACTTCAATTATAACATTTATAACATTAAATATTAGATTATTTAGGATATTAGGAGCCTTGAATAAGAATTTGTATGATATCCCCGTTTACGACGTGTGATTAAAAAAAAAGATGTTATATAGAACGGATTCCCCTTTCATTCATTCAATTCAACGATTGACCAAATTTGAATAAATAATAAAATAAAATTACATGAACTTAGATCACTCAAATGTTGATATTTCTATGCAATAATTCGGTCTACCGAATTGATTTAGATTGATTTTATCCATATGGGATCATGATAAATAAAAGGAAGAGAAGGCTTTAAAAAAAAACAAGATTAAAAAAAAAATAGGGTAGGAGTGGGGGGGTCGAACTAGGTGTATAGAATCTAATCGCTATAAGACAACTCTTTGTTTTGTGTATGTTTCAAAAAATGATTCGCGAATCCGATTGAATCTAAGACACCAATAATTGGTTTACGGTATGGAAAAAACACATGTATATGTGATATTAGATATTAATATTAACTAGTTATATATGAACTAAACATATATCTAAATTTGCCCTGCTACTGTAAATTTAGATAGGGATTCAAAAATAGAAGTCCTTCCGTTTCATCTATAATTGTGAATTGAATCTTGAATGATTAAAGAGATTAAATCAAGAAAAAGAACGAAAAATTCAAAGAATGGTTTGGAAATGTAAAGTAAGATAAGAACAAAAGTTGTAGGGATTCACAAAAACTACGTGGATAGAAACTAAAAAAGAAATGTCGAAGTATTTCTGATAGTTCGATAAATATTATTATAGTTCAATAAATATTCTTTTATCAATTCGGAATTTTTAATTACTTCGACTGGATAAATCTTAGTGATGGAATAATTAAGTCATAATTTGTTGGTTGATTGTATCATTAACTATTTCTTTTCTTTATTTTTGGTGTGAGGAACTTATCATGAATCCACTGATTTCCGCCGCTTCCGTTATTGCTGCTGGGTTGGCCGTCGGGCTTGCTTCTATTGGACC